GCTATGAGTCACAACAATGTTAACCAACTCTTCCAGTCTTGTTTATATATCGAATTTATTGTTGTTCGTTAGAATCGATTACTGTTGTTTTATCTGACGCTTTCTTGTGACTCGTCACGGTTGCTATGTTAGCGACGGATGTAAAGGTATCAATATGAATGAGAAGCCTATGTTGTGGACCAAGTTCAGATCGACCAAGTTGAGTGATGAATGAATGAGTCAATGAGTTCGAAATGCATGTATTAAGCATATGTTCATCGATCTAGTTGTGAGCCCGAGATAGACCGTTTTTCGCCCTCCGGGTAGGTCATTTGATCGGTAGAAGGGGGCCCGGATCGAGAGAGAGATCGAGCTGGCTCATAATATCAATAGCGAGCCGGAAGGTCTCTAGTCATGTAATAGGAAACAGAAACATAGCACACCCCAAAACGGCCTCCTATCACACTGGCGGGGAAGCCCGCTTTTCACTAAGAGAGAAATCCGATAAGAAAAAGAAGACTCCCATAACCACATATGGAATCCTCTTTCTTAGAAAACGACGAGCAAAGAGGGCCATTCCGGTTCAATACAAAACTCCAACCCCCCCGTCTGTGACGAAGGTGATCGATCTTTGGTGGACTCGTTCACTCGGATTACTCGTTTGCCGGAGCAGATAGACCGATCAAATCACTGCATTTCCGGGCTTGGAAGCCATTGAATCCCTAACCCTACCTGATGTAAGTAAACTTCCTAATTCACCAATCTCCGAGTCAGCAAACCTTTCAACAATAATGCTATGCTACTGTGCTATTACTTGATGGTTAGATCGATGAAATCCTGTGCTTACGGGAATCATGATGTGGAACTAAAAGGTGGGTGTTGTAGGTGTGGAAATACGAATCAAAACCTCTGGTGGATCATCTGTTCCAAAAGAATGAGACCCTAATGCAGCAACTTGGACGGAACAAAATATAACCAGTGACAGATCCAGTTGCGTAAATATAGATAGAATCCAGCGAGTAGCTCGCAGCGGTATTGATGTTTATGCTTGTGGAGCGTTAGGATATCTATTGGAGGGAGCGAGAGGGGAGAGCTATCTTCCTATTGTCAAAGTTCGGATGGATAGTGGTGGATTAGTGATCCATGGAAGATAAGAGCCTTTCGACCAACGGGGGAGGAGGTCGTTAATGACCAAAGACTTTCTCGCGAGCCTGCACATATAGAAAGGGCTGCTTCCTTTTTCATTTAGGCGATATAGAACCCTGTTAAGGAGCTTTTTCGGTTGAAATCTCAGGTTTGAAGAGCACTCAGCGGGTAATGCCCAAGGATGGCCCAGAGCCAGGAATGAATAGTAATGCTTGCAGTGAATAATCTTGTAATATATACTCAAAAGCTAGGTTATTTCCAAAGAGTAATAATGCGTAGATCTCAGATCAGCTAGAATAATAAGCTGCCTGTTTTCAGGAGACATGGACTAATGCTCAGTGAGGAATAACCGATCACTATCTAGCAGGTTGAGCGAGCTCGCCTGTGTGTCTAAAGCTTAAGAAATCTATTATGTTACAAAGATCTCCAAGCTTTTTTCATACCCTCTGGTTGCGGATAGAGCATCTTTCGTGTACCTACCCCAGTGGGAGACCCCTTATGGCACACCGCAGGCAGGTGAGACCATTAAGCTTAAGATACAAGCCCTTCTAATCAACGGGATTAGAGTATGTGGGTTCGTTCCTGCTCTCGCCCTTCCTTTTACTACTGAAATATAGGACCTGAAGTGGTCTTTTTTCGCCTGAAACCATTCTTATTCTCCGGACGGTACCTATAGTATAAGAAGACATTTTAAAGATTCTAAACTCCGACCGGTGAATGGGAGTATGCTAAGCTTGTGTCTCGATACCGCACTCATCCTAAAGTGCTTGAATCAGTTCATTACCAACCCGGCAATCAGACCTCAGCATTTGGAGGAACTCAATTTATGTATTTGATAGGAGCCTCTTTTCTGGGTCTTTCATCCTGGTTCTATCAAACCAGACTCTTTCACTCCTGGTCTTCCATTTTCTTAAGGCGAATGAGGCGGGTCTGCCTTTACAAGTCGGGACCTATTTCTTATTAAGATTATGGATGTATACTCGCGATGCTCGAAAGACTTCTGTTCAGAATGTACTCTCGAGATGAGTGGGCGAAGGAAGCGCCTATTCGTAGATGGATGCCTGGGCGTGTGGAGAAGAAGGAAATATAGTCGAAAATAGCTATTGTGGCGTTATCAGATGATTCCACTTATGGGCGGGTAAGCAAAGCCGCTAAGATGGAGCTTTTGATATAGGCATCAAAGCAACAACCAACCAGTCAAGATTGTAAGAAAGGATTGTATCAGAGAAATCGTTGTTTCAAGCCCTTCGTGTACCTTTACGAAGGTGTCTAACTAAGGTTTTTGTGTTTCACCGTAGAATCGACATACGAACTCGAATATGCGCATAAATCCCTTCCTTGTGAGTTGGGAACCTACTAGTTAGCAAAAAACGCCCAGGAACGAGATTCAAATCTCACTTAAGTACGTGAGCCGGGAAGGTAGTAAACTTGCTTATATAGAATATAAGGGCGCTATCAAGGGCAAGCTCCCTCGTGCCTTAAGGTCATTCTATCTAAGAGGCGGTGGGGCAGTGGTTAGCTTCGGTTTCCTGCTCAATGAAATAGATTCTCGGACCTATTGAATCAGTTGACTCTCTTGAATCAGTCTATTCCCGTCCCTCCTTAAAGCCTTGCGAGCTAGATATCTTTTGACAAGCTACCTCTCAGCATTACTCTCTTTCCCGGGTTAGAAGAGTAAGGTAGTTTACTTGCTTATATATTATATATATATGGGAGTTTACTTGCTTATATATTATATATATATGGGAGTTTACTTGCTTACTTGTTAAGGTAGTTTACTTGCTTAGATTATAAGGAAGACACTTTCGCTTACTTCACGCCTTTAGGATAGTTTACCTTATACGGGTAGATGTACATTATTTGAAGCTTTCTGAACTACATTATGTCCACTTCTACATCGTCTGAACGGGACATTAAGCCCGCCTCCACTTCTGGCGTAATTACCTTACCCTACCGCCCTTACATCGCGCTCCTCACTACTTTAGTCTCGTACGAAGGTCGAGCCTACCTAGATAAACCCACCTTCACGCCCACCATCTGGATCGGTAGCAGAACTCTTCTCAGCCTTCACTTCAGCCGCAGTCCTTGTTTACTCCACGGCCTCTACCATTGATGCAGAACCGAAATCGGCATCTTAGCCGCCGCCAAGGAACATCAAGACAGAATCCATACATCGCACAACCAGTCGAACGAGACGATCTATCCACCAATCCGTATTGACACCAATCCAACAACTTCCCGCATCAGATTACGAGCCCACCTCTCTGAAGAGTCGATCCCGACTTGGGAAGCAAGGGTCACGGAGTTCATTGCAAGGTGGCGAGCCCCTACTTTTGCCTGTCCCCAGAAGTTTACTCAGCAAGAGCTCCTCAATCTGGGCATCCACTTCCAGCCGTGGCAGCTAGAGCTGTTCAAACAAATCTCTACTTGATCCGGTCTCAATCCATATAAATATAAATAGAGAGTCTATTTTCGATTTGACTATCCGTCAAATAAGAAATAGGTCGTACCCACTAGGAGGCCTATCACCAACTATCTTCATAACATAACGGACTATGGAGAGTTTGACTATGCCATAGTAGGGTGGAATCTGGGGCGAATGAACCACTTTTTTAGAACTAGACTACAACTAGACAGAACTAGCCCTAAGATGCGATGGTTCTGCATATGGGCATGCGAAATGCTTTCCTTATTCCCATGAAGTCAGGATTTCTTAGGACCAGTTATTCAGGAAAGAAAGCAAACTCATACTAGCGAGGGCAAACTAGAAGTTAGACTCCCTTAAAGAACTAACAGCGCAGTAAGGGAAGTTAAGCTACCAGCCTTACCCTAAGATCTATCTCTCTACCCAGCTCTGCGCCTAGCATCCAGATTCAGTTAGCTACTTACCTCAGGAAATAGATCCCATTGATTAGGTATTGATTAGCTAGTTACCGTAGTTGGGTTCCGATCTGTCCTTGCTTTCAAGCTTGCTCTCCAGGTGGGTAAGGATATGCTCAACTATTCTCTCTATGCCCTAAGCGTTTAGATGGCCTTACTAAAAGAGATTTCCTCTCTTTCTCTCTTGAACTTGATAGATTGGTAGATAGATGCCATACTGGCTTAGTTAGGTACTTACCCCACGGAGCGGTATTGGATTACAGGAACAGAGCTGGCTCTATCCGGGAAGACGCGGATTGCTAATTGTTGTTGTTGCGGCTTCCGTCTGCTAGGAGAGATAAAACTAGTCAATCCAGGGAAGTCAGAGAGAGCAGACGCAAAGACGAAAGTTTACATCGTCTGACTGCACGAGAAGAAGCCGCTTCGGTCTTTAATGGTTGGCAAAGAACATCCGCCCCAAGCAAGTCAACCATCAGCCTTCAGAAGGGAAGGGTGGGATAGGTATCGATCGGGAAGCGAGGGCGAAGCTACAACCTTTTCCGACAGACTGCTCGAATGGACAGACTCATTAAGAGAAGTGCGACCTCAGCACCGCATCTATCGACCGGGCTAACTGCCCCCCGTTTCCCGATATACTTATTTTGCATGGGCCTATTCCTATCTATAAGTGGAATCCCAACAGTGAACAGGCAGACCGCTGATACCAATCCATTGTCTGAGAGTCCCCAGGGTAAAGGTGGCGCAATCCGGCCACCACTCCAGAAGCTGAACTGTAGTACGGCCCACATCCATGAACTCCTGAGACAAAGCTCGGCGAGCAAGACCCCTAGAAGGGAAAGCAATGAGGAACAAGTTGCCAGGCAACAAACAAAACATCCTGATCCACCAATCCCAATTGGCATCCCAGTACAAACGGAGAGCATCCAAGACTTCCAACTATTCGACCATGTCACATAACGGTTCCGCTATCAGGCAGGACCCCAGACATAAGAGTGCACTAAATCAAAAAGAGAAGCAGAAAGAGACGTCATACTAGAGGGATAAGGTAGGGCCAACTGTTTTCCCAGTTTACAGGCCAAATAAAAAAAGGGTAGTAGGGAGACAACTCCGACACAGGGACACTACCTAGGACACCACTACGAACTAAAGCACTCCTTTCCTGCCCAGGCGGAATCTGGATCAAAACCCTTGTCTTCTCTATCGAGTTCATCCGAGCCGGGAAGAAGGTACGAGTGAGAAGCACCAACTCCAGCAGCCGAAGAAGGTGATTCCTCGTCTCGAAGTGAAGACGAAGTTGAGTAACATTATCTTTCTGATATGGCAAGGATTGCAGCAAGAAAACCTACTTTCAAAGCATTACAATAGGTCCTAGACATTATTCCATCCAGGGATAAGCTCTGTAGGCATAGAAGCGAAAGATGATAGGAGATAATCTAGTCGTCCTTTGAAGTCTTCTTCCTTGCCCTTCAGGTTCCCTAAGTCATTAGCTGAAGAAGTCCCGTCAATGGATAAGAGCAGGTAAAGCCACGAGCAAGCTTTATCTAAATCTGCTAACTCCTAGCTTTTGTTCCTAGCCATTATTGCCTCCAGGGAAAAGACCTATAGTCACATAAGCGAAAGATTCTTTCCTCTCATCTAGTGGAACGGGGCCTTAACCTGTTATTATTCTTGAATGGACTGATTTCGGAGGGAATGCTTCAGAGCTAAGAAGAATTTGTAAGGGATCGGGCAGATGAAACACTACTTCTTTGGGAGTTATCCCTTGTTACCCCCTTCGATCGGTCGGGAAGGAGACTTGGACCGCTACTTACTTAGAATGAAGGGAAAGGAGGGAGACTGAAAAAGACGGGAGGTCCGTATCTCATTCTTATGATTGGTCGCTTCGCTAAGAATGACTTAGGGTCTAAGTCTGGGTAACATCCCCTATCTAATAGAAGAAGTTAAGAGTGAAACGCTACGTGCCCTTACCTCTTCTTATACAGAAAAGGAAGATTCGATAGGACCAAAAAGGCCTAAGTTCGCTTCGATTCGATAGGCCGCGTGTAAAACAAAAAAACCTACCATGAGCCAGACCACCAAGATGCTTCAAGCCGGGTGCTTTTTAGCCACCAACAGCTTGTGTTTCCGTTCCCTGGATGAGATCAAGGATTCTTTCCATCGGATTAGTAACAGTCCGTTCTCCAAAGGACTCACTCAAAAGGGCAAAAGCATGACTTCCTTAAGGATAGAGACCAGGGGGGAATTAAGGTCAGTTGCTTCGAGTTCAAATAGCAACTTCCTGTTTTGATATCTAGAATCTCATTCAATCAAAGTCCTCAAATCGAAAGGAAGTAGTCCCTTCGTGAGCTTTCAGTGCGTAAAGGTTAGTTCAAAGCACGAAAGCACACCTCCCTCACTTCGTACTTCGTGGGCAGGGGAGGTAAACTATCTTTACTAACCCCGGGTTCCGTTAGAGTTTAATACTTGCTCATGCGTGGACTGTTCTTTTCCCTGAGGAGGACTGCTTACAGAGTTAGATGAATAGTAAGGCTTATGCCGAAGTGCACCGACTCCTTTCTTCACTCGAAAAGGGGGAGACCTGTTCTCTAAGTCAGTGGCCGGCTTCGATACTGCTTTCTTTACCTTCCCCGGGCTAGGAAGTCTATTCCCAGCTGTTCTGCCAGATTCTATAAACCTGGGATTTTTCATTAAACATCAATTTCCCTTCATAAGCCTACGATCTAAAGTTTCATTTTGCATGCGCATATAGATGCAAAATCTGTGATTGGGATTTCCCTTCATACGACGGAGATGCAAAGTGAAAAAGTTCATTTCATATAGCTGTGAAATCAGTGAATTTCTTTTTAGCCCTAACAAGCTCTTTAAAAATGAGAAAAGGTTATCTCATATAGCTGACAAATGATAGATTTGGTTGAACTATCTAGAGTCCCGTTCTTCGGTTGATTTACTTGATTGGCCAGTCGAGCACAAACTCTTAAGAATGGTCGTGAGCGGGAGTCGAACCCACATCTCCGGGCAAAAGACAGACCCGGCGAATTACCTCTATTCCATCACGAGTAACGCGGTTCAGCCACTAAACCCATTCTAGAAGGCCGGGCAGAATCGGATGCCAGCCGGGGGACGGATCAGTCCTCATACAACCTCTCTTACAGATATTGAGCCACCCTTTCCCCTTTTCATAATAATAAGGTAAGCATCCAGCTCTTGATCCAGAGCTACTGCTTCAACAATCCACTGAGCTCAGGAAGTCAGGTTAAGACGTCGACTTATACAGGGTCTTGCCCGAGGAGATGAAAAAGAATTCCTGTCTTTAGAAGTAAATCCCACTAAACTACACTTGTACGCTTGACATGAAAAGTAGAGGCAAGCGGAGTCAAAGGCCTCACCTCAACAGGATAGAGGCTGCTCCTGGAAGCGGAAGAAGAAGTCCAGTATTGAACGGCAGGACTTGAAGCAGACCGGACACTCTCGCCTCACATGCTAATCTTCCGGTCCACTGATCTACTGCATCGGAGAGCGTATCGCCTTACTATTAATTCTCTGACCCAGACTTGGTATCCATGTTAGGAAGTAAAAAAGACTCCTTGCCGCTGCACTAATTTCGTTCATCAGTCAGAAAAAGTCGGGATTCGATCTCTCTTCACTGCGCCTACCTATCCCCAATCACACAGGAATCTTCGCTCTTCGAATGACCTCACTGAAAGATAGAGACAGATGGGAGAGGGATGGAATAGCTCGACGGAGAGGTACGTTAATCACTCTATAGGTGTCATAGCACACAAGGTTGCGAAGCGGTATCTTTGTATGTACGCTTCGGTCCCTTCCCGTCGATCGAGCTTTGAAACAGGCGCATACCCATCACCAGGAAAGCCCCTCCCGGCTCAAGCCACAAGTAATAGTGACTCGCCACCATGAAAGCAGCAACTTACTCTACTCGACTTGGACAACAAAACAACCAATCGCCGTGAAGAAGACTATTTTATATAACCTGTCCTTACTTGAACTCTCAAAACAACTTGACTTGTTGTTGACGAAACCAAAGAAAAGCTCTGTTCTTTCGTCCCTAAAATAGTCTACTTGGGTCTAGGATCTCTGGTCTTTAAGATCGTCTAGAGGAATCGAAAGAAGGCAGTCAATCGAAAGCGCCACTCATAGAAGCCCGACAGTGACAGTGAGCATCCTCCCTTTTCTCCCGATAAGTTAAAGCAGAAGTTGATTCCACAGTAGTTTCCTCCTTGTTGTTGGATTCCCCATTGGTGGATTGGATTACAAAAGAAAGTCCGTTCCTGAAAAAGATCCTTCCGAATCAGAACAAGGACGTTACTGGAAATTACGACTCTCCGGGTGGAACGAGGCTGCTATACTGACTAAAGAGAGTAAATATGCCAATATTTTCAGAACGTAGCCTAGCTAACCTTTTATGGGGCGATATACTCTTGCCAGGAGAATACCCGGGTGGAAATAGAGTAACGACGTTGTTCAACCAATGGAGAGGTTCCGAAGGAGAGGCGCTTGACCGTTAGGAAGAGGGAGTTATAGAGTGAGTAACTAACTTTTGCCCATGAGAATCAAGTGAATACATAAAATATAGGTTATGAAAGAAATGGATCAATTCATGAGTAGCCGGCCTTTATGAAATAAATTTCAAATGAAAAATGAAATAAAGAAGACTGAATGAATCCTCTCCCGAATGGGCGAGCTACTATGTACCTATTTATTAGTTGCCCCAATTCAAACCCCTCATTATTTTACGTGCGTAAAAAAGAATGTCTAAAAAGGTTCCGCCGGGTGTCTGTTGCTTCATTGGCTGTCCCTCCCATTTAGGTTCAATAGCCTTCAAGTTAGTTGCATCGGATGGTCCTTCTTAACCTTACCTTGATCGCGGAATCTGATTGCCTAGATGAATATGGTGAACAGAAAGGGTTGGGCAGGTATAGATTTATTGATCATGTGATTGATGAGCCTTTTGGCATGCCGGAGATGAAGCTGCTCATTTTAAAATGTCCTTTCCGTGGTTCATCCTAAATCCATATGTTTCTAGATCTTAATAGAGGTATCCAATTGGGTTACAAACGGTACATCCAGCCGGGGCACAGGCAAACACAAGTAGACCTCCTAATGATTCTGGTCGGGCAAGCCCAAGCCGGAGCAACGTCAGAGATGTAGAAAAAAGCAAGAAAGGAGAAATTGATCCATTGAAACTTATCCTTTGTATTATGATGTAGTTGTGGGATTCCCAATATCAATATTTGTAGAAGTGCTCCTAATGGCCATTGCTAAGTCCGCAAGTAAGCCAGTTATATCCGAAAGAAAAGAAAGATATAACTGGCTTATAAGATAGTTACGGGTTTTTGCCATTAGGGTCGAATACAATCTCAGTAAAAAACAAATACCGATACCTAGGAGGCGCAGCCAGAAGATTCTAATGCAACACGCAAAAATAAGCTACTTAATTCATTTCACTCCCCAGGGCTTCCCACTCTGCTAAAAGCTATGGAACGAAGTCTGCGGCACAGGCCAACTCTCGGCGGTCAGGGGCAAGTGTTCCGTTCAGTCGAGCTAGTAAACCCCCCTGATGGTACCCTCGAGTCTCACTACTGATATTACCTTCTTTCTTTCAGAACCTCTCCTCTTCTTCTGCTAGACCTCATATTCGCACTCACTGGATGATGAACAGCGAAGTTCGTATTGAATTACTCGATCCAAGACATGTTATTATGAGGTTATCATCACAAGAAGATTTCATTCAAGCTTGGACCGGGGAATCTCTCGTCATTAAGGCTTATTATTTCGTCTACTTGGTTTGATCCGCGGTTTGAATCTTCTATTGCACCGCTTTTGCTCTCTCTCCTTCCCCTTCCCCTTTTTCGGAAGAAAAGGAGGATCCGGACAAAATCGATGAAACGGAAGAGATCCGAGTGAATGGAAAGGAAAAAAACCGGATTTCACAAAGAATTAAAATCTGAAATTTGACTAGAACAGAGCAGATTTTTATTCTTATTCATTCCAGCACTACAGTTTTTATACATAGGAGTACATCCAATAGGAAGCTTACACATAGACAACTTTCAACCACACAACATTACTACAAAGTTAACTAACTTAATCTTAAGATTAAGTTAACAAAAGACATAGAACTTAATTAAACATAATAATGCACAGTGCTGGAAACTGAGCTAAGCTAAGCACTTGCTAATTTATTCCAGTCTCCTCATCCCCAGTGGGTGGGTCACGGAGGATGGCAACCTCCACAAGGAGCCCCTCCCGTTCTTGGAGCAGCGCCCCCTTCCTGTTTTCGAGAGCGCGAATTTGGTTCTGGAGAAAGAGCATACGATCTCGTATGATAATAGGATCGATAGCAGGCATATGTTCCCAGAACGCACCCAGCGTTTGCTCCCGTTGGAGCTTCTCGTTTTCCACCTGACGTATTTTTTGCTCAATTATCGCAAGTCTGTTAGCGATAGCCATGGCTACTCAAAGCTCTTTCTTGCCTACTTCTAAGTTCCCTTTGCCAAAGAGAGACCGAAAGAAGCTTCTATTTATAGGCGTTGAAGGCCCTTAACCCTTTCTTTTTTTATTAGTAAGATAGATTGTCTTGGTTCCGTAACATGGATCATTTCAAACCCGGCTTTTCATGAATATTGAACCGATTTGAGTGCGCTCAATAATTCTCCCTTGAGTACGAAAGGCCCACCCAAAAGAGCAACTAGTCCCTTCTTTTTCGCGGGTATCGCCACGCAACCCCGACCCCCCCCTCAGGAATAGGAGGCAATAATAGAGCGCCCACGCGAAGCGTATCCTTAATAGCGGGTTGGTTACACCTACAACCCAAATGGAAACCGAGCGTTTTGTGGTTTAAAAATGCCGAATCTCGTCTCAACCATCATTTGTCAGGACTTTTCGGAGTAAGTTCCTTGGCTTGGACAGGACATTTAGTTCATGTCGCTATTCCGGGGGAAAACGTTCGATGGAATAATTTCAAAGAATGCTGCTTGATTGAACGAACATTGTAAGAACCTTTCTAACTGACACCCCCTTTTTTGTCTTTTTAACAAGGCCTTAATTTGGCCGGTTTATTTAATGAAAAGAAAAGCGGAGGCCCGCCATCTGCTAGCATTGTGGTTTGGAATCTATTATTTTTCAATGGCCCACCCTTTCTTTGAACCTTGTCAATGATCGAACTTAAAGATATGAACTGAGTGCCATTTGATGAGTAACCGAGAACAAGGGAGAGGGATATGGAAAGGATGAAGTAATGAAAGAGGAAGTCATTGCTAGTAGTAACGACTTGTCACGATCCATTGGTTCATATAGAATCCATGTCCTAGGTGTATCAAAAAACATTCTTTTCGCGACGCGTATATAATAAAATAGAGTGAAAGGGTCCACCCCGAAACCAAGGGGGTTCTAACTAACAGCTGAGTCCTCTCCGAACCGCAGGAGATAGTTGCCCATCATACGGCTCACCAACTTCACTTGCCTCTATGGGAGGCTCGCTCCGGGCGGGTTCGGATCACTTACAATACACGGCTCTACGAGGTTAGGAACGTTTTCAATATGATTCTTTTCCCGTATTTGTTCTATGAGGAATGCGAGTCTGTTTTGTCCACTTTCTCCATCCCCCTCTATCAAAAAAAGGAGGGCGAGCTTGCTTCTTATTCCCGTGTTCGATCTCTTCCATCTCTGCCCCGCTCGTTGTCACCTATGTTGAAGAAAGGGTTGGAACCCTGTAGAGAATGAAGAGGAGCAGTGTAACTGCCCTTCCTCTCAACAGTGCTTCTCGAGGCTCTACTCTCTCCCCTGAATAAGTAAGGCCGGGGGGGATAAGGAATAAGGATTGAAGCCCCCTTAGCTCCGCGGACAGGGGTTAGCTCTGTAAATGTGTAGAGCCAAGTGTAGTGTGGTGTAGTAGTAGGCACTTCTAGGCCCCTTCCCGGCTACTGGATCACTCCAGCGCTGTGGGTACTACGGACCCTCTGCCATCCATTGCAGCAGAGCCGTTTCATGAGCGGGGGGGCTAAGCGCTGTTCTTTGAATCAAACGTTGAATGAAATCGATTCTTTTTTAGATATTTCTATAAAAATAGGATAGATGGATGGATCTATCTTTCTATTCATATATATTACTATATTACTAAAAGAAAAAAGGGATTTTTTTATATAATTAAGTAGCGTAGCAAGAAGCCCCAAATCCTTGATTTGGCCAGGAAAGACTGCACTGCTTTGGGCCCAGGAAGCGAAGGGAATGAGCTCGGCTGCTTCTCCTCCACACTTTTTTTTCTCCGTGCCCGTTCCGCATGCGCTTCGCGTGCCATTGGCGCTTTGCTCTCCTCTTTATTCTTCATTGGACGGTTCGGATGGACTTCGCCGTTCTTTACCAAAAAAAATAGAAAAGGCTGTATCACATCGAGATGTCTATTCGTTTTCCGCCCGCAATGAGATGGGGAATTTGTAACCCCCTATTTATACTGTACTTTTTGGCCCTTCATCTTTCTGAATCGAGGCCCGGCCCGGCTCGCGTCGTTCCAACAACCGGCGGGGAGCACCCCAGTATACGATCGCGCACAGTAACTGGGAGTCCCTATTACACCTAAGGTCAACTTCAATTCACCAAACCAAGGTTCATCTCGTGTAGTGATTGTGGACTCATACAAGGATATTGAGTAGACGGTTGATGTATCAGACTCGACTCTATCTTTCGTAGCATGCATTCCCATCCGTGTCGCAACTGGATTCGATAAGCTACGTGTCCGGTGCACGGAGAACTGCCTTCGGTCCCCCAAACTGACTTACTCGTGGCAACCTTCCGGCCGCCCAACGACCTATAACGCTAGTCACTACTCCCACTGGGGCTAGGAAGTAAGCCCCACAACCCAAAGCGGCGAAGAACAAATAGAATTTGCTACAAAAGCCGGCTAACGGGGGTATTCCTGCATATGAGAACATAGTAATGGCGAAGGTAATAGCCGAAATAGGATTCGTTTTGGCTAAAGCGCCCAAATCCGCTATATATTTGACACGGGTTTGACGTAATGCTAAAACTATGGCGAATGCATCTATCGTCATTAATGCATAAATAAAGATACCAATTAGTAGTGATTGAATTCCTTCTATGGTTCCACATGATAAACCTGTACGAATATAACCTACATGTCCAATTGAACTATGAGCTAGAGGTCTTTTTACTTTCGTTTGGGCCATGGCGGCCAGTGCTCCTAAGATCATAGAAGCAATGCTGCAGAAAAAGAAGATTTGTTGCAATGTAGCTCCATAGGAACCATAAATAGAAACGCGTGAAATATTAGCAGAAATCGAAATTTTAGGCGCAATAGAAAGGAATGCTGTAACCGGGGTGGGTGAACCCTCATAGATATCAGGTGCCCACATATATAGAGTCAAAAGAGATGTGGAGTCCGAAGGGGAGGGGGTTTTCTTCGGGGCTCGAGAGAGGGAATAAATAGATAGGGCCCCGCAAGTTTTAAATTGGTTGCAGGGGAATTCACACGAAAGGGAACGAGGAATTCTCAACGAAAAAAGTGCTCTCTGAACCGAACGTGAAAGTTGTTTTCCATCAGACGGCTGTTCCCGTAACTCCACTCTCGACTTGGATTATATATCCAAAAAGGTCCGCTCTCGGCCATTCCACACGCTGCCTAGCAGAGGTTCTGAAAGAAAGCGGATTCTTTCTTTTCTAGTAGATGCCGAACCTGCTGCCCCATTGACTAAGAAGGGGGCGGGCGCAGCAGCTACATGGACCCCTTCCTTTCTGTTGTTGCCAGCGCTTTCCCGGGCCGAGCCTTTTTTAAAGGGCAGGCAAAGCCCTAAGGCTGCTATCCCAATAGGCCAGCGGGCGGAACGAGGAGAGGGCCCGGCAATCATACTTACCGCGGTCGAAAAAGCGTGTTCCCTTCAGATAGCACCGTAGGCCATCCTCGTTTTCGATGAAAAACAAATAAAATATCTATCTCCGAAAGCGGTTTCCTTCCCGTCCCTTTAATGGTTGGGGAAAGCATTCCCTTATCTGAACTTGGCGGGCATTCAGCCTTATTAAAATGAAAATAGGGCGGTTTGAACATACATGGGCTCAAACATGATTTGAAGGTCCCCATGCGTTCAATACAAAATCTGGAAACGAAACAAAGTTCGTTCCCTTTCGTCAAGTAGGTAAAGTAGGCATACGAACCACTTTTGCTTTGCCTTAGACTCTATTGGAACAGGGGCGGAATGGAGAAAGGAAAGGGACAAGGGCGGTCTTGCTTGGCGCGAAGGCTGCTGGTTCGGGGGTAGGGTACGGTACTAAAGGTCCTCGGACTTCCAGGCGGTTTTTCTTTTGGGCAGCTGTTCACCGTTGGATCTCGCCAATACAGCCCCCTATAGTTTTAGTTACCGAGATATCTTTTTTTTTCATTGTTCCCAGGGATTTTTTGGGTAATCCGCTCCCATGCTGCAAACAGTCAAATCTGAACTAAACCTTGTTGCTCTTCTTTCTTTCCTCGCGGGCAGGAAGCACACCAGCAGCGTGCGTTGCGTGATTATACTGTGTTTTTTGCACTTGACTGGGTGGACAGTTGACCGGAAGATAACTTCGATTCGCCCGGCCAGCAGGCGGGCGGCGTGCTTATCTTGTGTGACAACACTACAGAGCGAGTGGCTCTTCTAGGCGGGCAGCTGTGTGACAACACTCCAGAGAAAGCGGCGCTTTCGTGTAACATGCTATGGTCTCAACGCCCTTACGAGGTAGTGATGAGTTTCACGCGCTCTAAGCCCGGCCCGCGCGCGGTTAGGAAGATTGGCCGCAATCTGAGCGGTACCACCCACCCTACCCTACCACCTATAGGCGGCCGTCCGTCCTACAGCCGCCCGAAAAGGAACTGCAGTGATCTTGAATAGGAATCCTACAGCGATAGATAGAATCCCCATAAAAATACCACTAGATCGAGCACCAGTGATTTCATATCCGGTCAAAATTTTGGCTAATTGATCGAAGTGGGTAGCTCCAGTAGACCCATAGATCATGGAACAAATAGGGTGGGTAGGCCCAACCACCACACTACACGTATAGACGCGAACCCCCCTCGTTACCGTACGTGCGACTCTCACCGCATACGGCTCGCACAAAGACTCCTAAATCCATCCCAAGCCTTTTCTTCACCTTCGGTGCCTTTGGCGCCTCGATCAAACTTGCGTTCCCGGCCTTCGCCTATCGTATGTATCGACTTGGCTTCGTCCAGAACCAAGGGGGCATTCTGGCGGGCGCGTGCGTGTAGGAAGGCCGACCACTACATAAGCTAAATACGACTACAAGCCAAGCTGGAAGCTACTCGCTTCTATTCTCGTTGGGATTGAATATAGATGGGGAATCTATAGATCGTAGTAGTTCCCCAACCTCTCTAACTAACATACGATACAATTGAACTTCACGGCACGGCCAAAAAAAAGAAAGAGCGTCGCTCGGCCTACGCTGGCGAATGCCTCCTTTCTCTTCTCTGAAGTCTACAATGGGAGAGGCAGGATTCGAACCTACGTAGAAAAACTTCAACAGATTTACAGTCTGTCGCTTTTGACCACTCGGCCACTCTCCCCTTCCCGGGCCGAGGCCCCCCTCAATGGGTTCTAAGAAGGCCCTGAATCAATCAAAAAGCTTATTGATTTGGAACTCAATTTATTAGCTTAGCTAGCGTTCCGGGAGAATCTAGTCATTTAGTCAGTTCATAACAATCTCTGTAAAGCAAGGGGCAAAGCTTCGTAGACAGCTTCCCCCCTTCGTCGCTTCTGGCGAAGCTGCGAGTTCATGAGAAAGTGAATGAACGAGCCATGTTCCTAAAAGGGGTGACCATCTTTGTGTTTTCTTCCCCCCCCCTATCCCTTCAAAGCCTATAGGTTGGGCGCTAGCGCTTTACTAATATAATAGTAAGGCTCTTCCGCTGAGCGAAGCTGCGAGCCTACCCTTCTCGAGTCTACTTAAATAGCTTACGCTTACCAAGCTTAGTCTACTAAAATAGGGCTACAGCAAGCAAGCTTCCCCCTTTTCTTTGTTGTGGGTCGCGCCTCACCGCAGGCACTGAATGAAATAAGTGGGGATCTTCCTTCCCCCTTCTTAATTACCAAGAACTTCGTTGCGCGAAGAAGAATTCAACCATCCTACCACTCTGAGCCTAAAGAGAAGAGAGTTCGGTCTACAAGAAGCTGGCAGAGCTTTAGCCATTGGACTACATATATCCATCCTATCTCTAAACAGTCACCTTTTTTTTGTTCGTTCTTCGGTGGTCCTTCCGGCTAATGAAGAGACTACTCCAGTCTTCCCATTCATTCCCAGTGGATCCTTCTTCTCCCTAAGAATTGAACGAACCAAGTTCACCCATAAAAAAGTTAGGAATAAAAACCAACAATAAACTTACCACTTTTGATGTCCCGCGATTCCGCGAGTTTAGAAACTAAGGAGGGTCGCTAGGTCATAAAAGCGATAACTAGAAATTCTCCCCAAGTAGGATTCGAACCTACGACCAGTCAGTTAACAGCCGACCGCTCTACCACTGAGCTACTGAGGAACAACGGATTTAAGGAAGCCGACTCTCGTTCCACCCGGGTTCGTCACGGAGAAAAGGTTACGATAGCCCCCGGCCGGAGAGCCTCCAGGACAAGGGGGCGGCGGTCAACCATCCACTCTCGAGATTCATATTGATCAATCGATCTCCGCGTCCTGCCAGTTCGCTAAGTAGACTCACTCTACCGAGGGGCAACAAAGGCTGGAACTATTCCTGCCGGACCTACTTCTCATCCTAGGAGTTAGCAGGTATGATAGAGTCCCCTCTCTGTCTGTCTCTCCGACTTTCTACAACTAAGTAGCACTTCTGCTATTCAATCATAGAATCGATTCCTGAAAAAGTCCTTTATTATTAGTAAGCTAGCGCGCCCCCTTCTTTCTCAAAGTCAAGTTTCTCGCTTTCTTTCAGAACCTACCTTTATTTATGGAATATTTGAAGAAGCATAGGTTTGGAACCCTATACAAGGGGCTTTTCCCCAACCTATACAAGGTGCTGGTCTCGATCTCGCTTTCTTTCAGAACCTCTCGATGATTGTTGATTCAACATTTATTTTGTGCGGCCCTCCATCCGTAATTCGCTATCGGAATTTTTTCCGCCGCGAATCTCATGCCATGCTTCTTGTTTCTCCCGAGGGCATGGTATGGCTTTGTTCTTGGTGTTGTTTAATAGATGTCGAGTCCCTCTTTTCCCCGTCCGAGAATCTCCATCTGCTCTAAGTGGGCGAGCTATAATCCTGGTTGGTTGTTCATAAAACTTTTTTTCTTTACCCTTTGCATCTTCATCTTTTCGAAAGCCCAGACCCATTCTTCTGGATCTTCATTAGTCCTATTTCAGGTGCAAAGCCTCTTCAATAAAGACCTCTTTCTCTCTTTCTTTTCTTTCTCCCCCATTTCCTATTTTGTTGATTGAAAGAGGATAAGCGCTATCCATTGAGTAAAGGAGCGATTCGGGCGGTTGGTGGCCCCCTCGAGAGCTGCGGGTCCTTGCCGCTGCATGAGTGGTAGCTCACGCTCAAAACTCCTCCGACACGAGTCCGAGTCGTTTCGGTGCGGTCGCTTCGCTTGCGCGATTTGCACTTCTGATTGGTTCCATCCATCCCCGACCCTCGAGTATGAAGGGGTCAGTCAGTCAAGGGGTTCGGGTTCTCGGTCGCTTCCCGTTCGCCTGCCTGCCCCCCATAGTCCATTAGTGGGTAGGGTGGTAAACTTAGAGGGCGCCCGCCTCCTCTTCAGACGTGTCCTCGACAACCTGACGGCTGTTCGGTCTCCGCTTTTTGGGGCAGGAGTGCTTGGTCGCTGGGGTTTGCTTTTCCTCAACCAATTCGGTTGTGTCAGCCCGGTCTAACATTTTGTTATGAGCCGGCTAGACAAAGATGGATTGAAGGTAAGATAGATTTGAGTTCAAGTGGCACAGGACCTTCGATCGACCATAGGGCGTATTCTACCCTTAACCTAATTCATTCTATTGAAGCGTAACGTAAAAAGCTCCTTCTCATGTTGCATTTCTTTGGTTTGGAAGTTCCAGAATGTTGTCTGTGGATTTCTAACAAAGGAAAGCCCCCTTATGCCATTTGATTAATTAAAGTTCCGTGCTGTTCGCCACTCCCAGAGGCCAAGGACGGGGTCGAACCGTCATTCCAGGATTTGCAGTCCGATACATTTCCATTATGTTACCTAGCCAAACCCGCCACCTCATGTGCCAAAGTAAAACGGTTGTTCCTCCTTCCCCGCCCCCTCTTTTTCTACATATGCGGTGGCGGGTTACCAGAGAAGAGGGGACAACTTCTTTCTCCATTTTCCTTTTTTTTCTGATTGAAAGTAGCGTACAGAGGCCAGATAGAAGTTTCCTCCAGCAAAGAACAGATAGAAGCTCTTGTAAGCAACCATGCATCGAATTTTGCTTAGTCTTACTAAAAGTAAATAAGCAACGGCCAGCAGCTTTCTTTATCTCGCTTGCCGTTAGTCCGTCTAGCGCCTTTCGGTTGCCCAGGTTATATTTTATAGTCTCGAAGGCAGTCAACGTGTCAGCCATTCTTCTCCCATTAGACTTGTAAATCCTTTGTGCTCTTTTTCCTTCTCTCTTCCACCTGGGCGGAGAATACCACTCTATCAATAACAAGAAGAAAGTCGCAATTAAGTTTCAAATGGTTTGAGCTTGGCTATCTATCGATAGGCGAGAACAGACTGCTACTGGCTGCTTCGCCTATCTGGCCGGCTTGGAGACATCAGAGGAAGACCATCATCTCTATCCGGGTACAATCATAGCCTCATTCACCTTGGGGATAACCATTAGCATTGAGGTCAATCACCACACCACCTCTATCATACATACGACATTACATGACGCGAGAGTGCATGGTCAACACACACCTAAAGCGCCTACGTTCCGCTTGCAGCCAATACAACCACAACCTAACTTGCACGAGATTCAACAACCGGGTAGTCCCGAGGGTTAATAATGGAATGGTAAAGATTACATTACTCGAAAGTCTCCCACGGTGAAAGGAGATCATTTCAACATAATCAAATCCATATCCATTAAGGTTAATCAAGTTAATATTCGTCATAATTCTGAAGAAACACAGGGTTATCCAATGATCGGAAGACTTTCCCCTAAGCAGCAAAGCGGTGAGGTTAACCGTCGTATCTATTCTATAGGTCATGAATGTCCTTCTTATTGAAATGATTCCTAGGAGAGGGAGTTTACTTTCTTACTTGTTAGAGTAAGGGAGTTTCACTTTCCCTACGGTGAGCAACCTCGCCCCGATAAAGTCTTTGATTACATCAGGGGATAAAATCAAAAATCCAATTACTAAAAAGAAAGGGCATCCTTTTCGTGTGGGAAAGACGTTAGCTCGCCTCAGATGCTTCAATCTTTAGCGCGCTTGGAGTCTTGCCAAGATAAAAGTACATCGGGAAACCCTTATTCTCTTTGAATGGAAGCCCCATCTTATCAATCAATCAAGCATTTGGCGACTCAAAGCAAGAACCTTGTTTAGGCTTTTGCTTCTTCTTCTCCCAGAAAGATTCTATAGAAAGGTAGGAATCGGATGATGACTATGCTTCGGGTGGCTTAGTTGCTCATCTTGTTACAACACAACGAGCGAAAAAAGGAAGGGCATGTCATTAGGGAGGTGCTTAAACAGTGAATTACAACCACGCCCAAAAAGTAGAATACTCTTATTTTCCCCCTCGTCAGTGAGCCCGCATCGTATAGATGGAGTACATCCCCCGTATTCTAATTCCACAAGGGTGGACGTACAATGCGTTCCTTTTCGTTCGTTCCTCGGGTCGGGGAGGAATTAAATAATTAGTCATTTTTAATCCTTTTTCTGAATAAGTTTGCTATGGTCCGGAGAGCAAAAGCCAAAAGGATACTCTCTTTAGTCCCTATTTGGTTAAGGGTGTGATACCACCACCTCTTTACCTTTTACTTTACTATTTTACTATATGAAAGTTAGCCCAACATAGGCTATGTATATGAAAGCTGGACTACGTGAATTTTTATACTTTTGAGATACGTAAGTCTCTGCAACGCCCCCGGCCCTTCTTTCTTCTCCACCGAAACCGGTAACATCTAGAGAGTTAGCTCGGGACAAAGAGTGATTGATGGCGATCCTTGATCACAAAGAAGCCGCAGGAAGTCTTTGTCAATGAAAGGAAATCCCTTATCTTCTTTGATTTGAGTTGGTGATCTCTACCCCGAATGTAGCCCTTTCGTGGTGAACCGGGTTAACAAAGTCACGATCGAACAATGGTAGTTCACTGGGTTGGGGGGGATACAGGTTCAAATTCAGAACCAGATGAACTCTCCTAAACCCACCTGGGTATTCTCTTCTAGGTCTGAGTGTACCGATGAACGAAAAGCGGAGCTTTGAAGAGATTCAAATTATACTTTTCCCCCACTTATCCTAAAGGTACCAAACCGTGCATCTTTTTTTGTTGTTTTTATTTTGGCTAAGAAGCCTGTAGGTTGAATGTTCACACCTGATCCACCGTCTGCACTCCCGGAAATTGAAACTGGAAAACGGGAATTGTAACCTCCCGGTCTGCTGTAGTCAGCCTCAGGGTGTGCCTGACTGGCGAGTCCGCCGTCTCCACGGCTTCCCGGCTGCTCCTCAAGCCTTCGAGTGCCGATCTTCGCTTGGGCCGTCTCGCGAAGATCTTCGATCCGCATCTACTCTCTCTTAGAGGATGAACCACGCCTTCGCTATCGCAAGAATATAGCGATCGAAGAGAGCTATCGCTCAGCCGCTTCGCGTATTACTTACGAAAGCCGTATTGCCCGAAGGGGGCATGCTGCAAGAGCGTAGGTGAGTGGTAAGCGTAGGAGGCGTGCCCGAAGGGCAGCGGCAGCGGTGTGGTTCCAGGTGCCGTCGCTAGATTGAGATCCGCAGGGGGGCGAGGACTTCGACTGTCTTGTATCGGGTGAAGAGAAGGGGGTGGTAGGCTTAGTAGGGCTCGAACCTACAATATAACCGTTATGAGCGGTACGTTTCAACCAATTAAACTATAAGCCCCTACGGATCTATACATGCAATTCGCTCACTTCGGGAAGAGCGGACGGAAATAAAGAGGAGGCCTTTGCTCTATCTGCTTCTTCCTCTTCCCAGGAATGAACAATTGGATAAAAAAAAACTATTTTATTAGTTTATAGATTTTATAGATATAATTATATATCTATTATCAATTATAATAATAATTAATTAAGCAAGCGGCCCCTTCGCGACTCAAACTGCCGGTACGCTTTCCGGCTCGCAACGACTCAAACGGGCGGGGGCTCCTTATTTGCTTGCAATGCCTGCGGTTAGCCTTTAGTTAGAAGTAGAAGTAGAGGGCACCCTTTGCCCCACACTTCAGAAACAGTAAAAAAGTATGGATTAAGTAAGAAAAAGTACATAACATAAGGAGTGAGAAAGAAAAACTTGGTTACGGGAACCGAACGTTAGGCCGACTACTTACTTTAGTATAGCTACATCTAAAAAAGTGTATTCCGACCCCTATCAATGTTGCCAATTCTCAGAATACTAATAATGTACCCTCGGGCATACAATTGCCCAACTACTTTCTTCCTCCGACTTCTTTAGCCACTTCCGCATCTGTCGTATTCGGGATCGGGAGAGCTTGCTTCGTGGCGGAGCATTTAGCAATGCCAGCAGCCTGGTGAGGGCTGGCTGTCTGGGGGCAGGTTAAGGCGGGGCCTGCTGGGCTTGGTTCTCATGAGATTGGGTGAGGGAATCGGAAAGGGGCTCATAAACCGGACGGGCGGGCTTTTGGGCACACGGAAAAGGGGAAGTGGACGGAGGAGGGTGCTTCTCAGGGGTCGCTATAGTGGCTAGGGCGAGTCTTCCTACACGGCTTGACGCCCGGCTCTAGACGAAGCCGCGGGGGTTACCACCACATCCTCTCCCGATAGACTCGAAGCTCTTCATAGGGGCAGACAATCTTCTCTCAAAAAGAGACAGACCAAAGGAAGGTATTCGGTTCAAAAAACATACGGCAGTCAGAACAGCTTCAGCCCCAAATAAACTAGGGACAGAAGCTGGGAGCAAGAGAGAGCGAGCTGTCTCCAATATATGGCGATGCTTCCGCTCGGTAACTCCATTCTGCTGAGGAGTGTGGGGGCAGGATCGTTGGGAAAGCGCTTTGTAAGTGAAGTGAGTTGAAGCAAGCAGAGTTCGGAAGGCAGCGGAGATATATTCACCCCGAACAGAAACCTTTTTATTTGTATTTTTTCATTGTTCTGTCAAAAATAACATATACGGATGATCCTCCTTTCGATAACAGAGGGGCAGGATGGACTTCGGACACAAGATCAAAAGGAGAAGTAAAAAGAGCTTATTTTTAAAAGGAAGGGCCCCGCAACCATATAAGTAGAAATCTCAATGTTAGGTACAGACCCGTAGAAATGAAATATCTAAGCCTTGGGCTGCAGACATGTCCTAATCTACG